TTGAAACGAGGTCCTCTGTAACGCGACATAAAGACTCCTTTTTTTATGAAATTTCATAAACCAAAATTAAAACTAAACTAAAATATGATAAATGAAGCGAAATTTACTGAAGTATTACAAAGAATAATTAGAGGAATTGTATCAATAGTCAGACCTTATTGTATAGAAATATTGTATATATAATTGTATTATATAAATAAAAAAGAAAAAGAATTTGAAATAATCGAAAAAAAAAAAATGAAGGGCTCTTTTCTTGATTGATTTGTTCTACAGAGACCAAACCCCTCCAATCCAATTTTTATTAATAATTGGAAGTTTCGATGAAATAATCGAAGGGGCTCGGTGACCTTTAGGAACGGGCAAAGAAGCTTTTCACTTTAGATTTCCTATTATCAATTATCTAAAAAATAAAACAAATGGAGAAAAGCCGGCTATCGGAATCGAACCGATGACCATCGCATTACAAATGCGATGCTCTAACCTCTGAGCTAAGCGGGCTCACATAACATAAATTGTACACGTATACTAATTTAGTAAACTACTGCTGCTGAGATCTTAACTGTTTATTCTTAGTTATTTCATAATAAATATGATATAAATGTAGAAAAATTCAACTATAGAAACGAATATGAATGGAAAATCTAATTTTCCAAAATATTTCATTTTGATATATTAATTTAGATCTATTTCTCAAATATATGTTTATCAATAATAAATATCTTAATTTGTTTAATTAGAGACTCATATTTTTTTACTATTCCATATTTAATATTTCCTTTACTATTTTTTAATATTGTTTTTTGATATTTTACTATATAAAAATAAAATAAAACTATATAAATTCTAAATAAAATATTTTAGTACATGGTTTTTTATTTCTAGATATTTATTTAGATTTAGAGTTTGAAATAGAACTTTGTACCTAAAGTTAGGAATATAATCTAGTAATTAAGTTAGAATCTTATTGTATATTTATTGTATATTATAGTCGTATAATATATTAATTATATCCATTCGATTAGTTATGGCTATTAATGAAATTTGAAATTAATAATACTAAATTGCCCTTTGTCGTTTTTTTTTTATTATGATCTGCCCTAAGAAAAGGATAAGAGGAGAAAAGTGCAATCCAGACCATAATGAAACATTCCTAGGGTTTCATTCGGAAAGGCGAAACCTAAGACGAAAAAAAAAAAAAAGAATCGACCGTTCAAGTATTCAAAATTGCACACTAAAAATGATAGAAAATCATAGAAATTGGGACATGTATATATATAATATATTATAATAGATATATGTTATGTGGTATATATCTATATTGAATTTCTGGTTGGACCAAGTATGGTCTCCAATAGAGATGAAAGAAGATAGATACAAAATCAAATCGGAGAAAACACTTTTCAATACAGGAATCGATATCTAATGAATTCAACGGTTCCAGCATAATCTAAATGGAAATGAACAAAAAAGGGTAAACGGCATCATGATGTGATCCTAATCACATCACAAAAAAAAGGGGGATATGGCGAAATTGGTAGACGCTACGGACTTAATTGGATTGAGCCTTGGTATGGAAACCTACCAAGTGATAACTTTCAAATTCAGAGAAACCCTGGAATTAAAAATGGGCAATCCTGAGCCAAATCCCGTTTTATGAAAACAAACAAGGGTTTCAGAAAGCGAGAATAAATAAAGGATAGGTGCAGAGACTCAATGGAAGCTGTTCTAACAAATGGAGTTGGCTGCATTGTGTTCATAAAGGAATCCTTCCATCGAAACTTCCGAAAGGATGAAAGATAAACCTATATACATATGTATACTTACTGAAATACTATCGCCAAATGATTAAAAATGATTAATGATGACTCCAACCGGTTCTATAATTTTGTTATATCTATTTATATGAAAAATGAAAGAATTTTTGTGAATCGATTCAAAATCAAAATTGAAAAATGAAATAAATATTCATTGATCAAATCATTCACTCCATCATAGTCTGATAAATCTTTTTTTTTTTAGAATTGATTAATCGGATAAGAATAAAGATAGAGTCCCATTCTACATGTCAATATCGACAACAATGAAATTTATAGTAAGAGGAAAATCCGTCGACTTTAGAAATCGTGAGGGTTCAAGTCCCTCTATCCCCAAAAAGACCTGGTTGCCTCCCTAATTATTTATCTTCTCATTTTATTTTGTTAGTGACTCAAAATTGGTTATGGTTCGCAGTGATTCTCACTCTACTATTTCACAAACCGATCTGAGCGTAAATTTTTTTCTTATCACATCATAAGCCTTGTGTGTGATATATATGATACGTGTACAAATGCAAATGAGCATCTTTGAATAATGTATTAAATTCAAATAATTAACAATCCATATCATTATTTGTATTATTTGTACTGTATTGAAACTTACAAGGTTTTCTTTTTGAAGATACAAGAAATTCTACCAGGGCCTGGATAATACTTTTGAATATCTTTTCGTTTTTTAATTGACA